TAACTTTTTCTGATGTTTCAAAAAACTCCATTTCCCCTTTTTTGATGTTTTTGAAAAATGAACTTCATTCATTTTTTCAAAATATCCCTTTTCCTGGATAATATTTGTCCATCCATACTTTTTTTTTTTCTTTAAAGTTGAATTTTTTTCTTTAAAGTTGAAAGAAAAATAAAAAGAAGAATTAAAAAAATCACTTAATTTACTTCTTCTGGGTGACGCAATGGAAATTGATTATATTGTATTTCTAATTTTCATATGGATATATATATCTATTATACCGATCAAATATCATGTGAATCGAGCCTTTTCTATACTATACTAATAGAATCTTACTCTAGATCGAAATCTATTTTAGTCTCTAATGATATCGAATCATGATTGAATTCTTTTTTTTTTTTATAAACAAATTAATTGAAGAAATTGGATTTGGTCAATAAAATTCCCTAATTCCCTCTCTTTTTTGTTTGTCCACTACGTATTATATTATATGCATCCAATAAAAAAAAATATTATATGTCATAAAAGTTCTAAGTTGGAAAAAATCGAAACTAAGCTAAGAATAGGCTTATTTAAGGAAGGGGATTCAAAAATCATATTCTATTAATATTTTGTAGAATATTTCTATTTCGACACAAGCAAGAAGGAATCGGACTCTAGGAAAAGAAAAAAATCCCTCCTAGAATCCCGTTTTCCCCATTTTCATTTCTACTTTGCTTAAAATTTTCTGCCTATCTATTTTGGGTTTAGTATCGAATCGAATTTTCTTCTATTATAATAGAAGAAAATTTGGATTCTAGAACTTTCTATTCTCTAGAACATTGAAATATGAAAAAAAAAACAAAGAAACAAAGTCAAATAGTCTTCTTCACAATATACATACTATAACTGACTAGTATTACGGTACAAAAGGAATTCCCTAAATCCTAAATATAGTAGAAAAAGACTAGAAAGAAGCAAGGGTCTTTTCATAATTTTTTTTATTATATTCTAAAGAATAATAGAATTATATAAATTATCAACAAAAATTTCGTTCTTTTCACGAACTTAATATGTTGATAAATCCGAAGGCCTAGAAATTCATTTCGGACAATTGAACCTTCTCAAATTGTTTTTTCTTAAGAACTAAAAAGATTTGTGCCAAAATAATGGATGCCAAGAAGAACAAGAGACCCTGGACACGTAACGGATCTTGAAGTACTATTTCTGCATCCCCTTGACCAAATCCACCCACATTAGGATTACTCGTTAATGGTTGATCAAGTTTGATAGATTCTCCTTCTGAAACAAGAAGTTCTGGTCCTCGAGGTATAATATCAATCACTTCACGTCCATCTGATGCATCCACTATAGTTATTTCGTATCCCCCTTTTTCTTTTCGTATGATTCTTTTTACTATACCTGCTGCTGTAGCATTATAAACATTATTATTACTCTTGCTCCCGTCGAGATAAATCTGACCCCTTCCCCTGTTCCCGCCTACGTATATAGGATATTTTAAAAAATGAACATCTCTCTTAGTAGCGGGATCTGGGGAAAGAATGGGAAAGGTGATTTCATTATATTTCTGACCAGGAACAGGACCCACCACAATAATATTTTTTTTTTTAGGGCGATAGTTTTGAAAAGACAGATTACCTATCTTTTCTTTAATCTCAGGTGAAATACGATCAGGAGGAGCCAATTCAAAACCTTCCGGTAAAATAAGAACAGCCCCCACATTCAAAGCCCCTTTTTTACCATTAGCAAGAACTTGTTTCACTTGCATATCATAAGGAATTCGAACAACTGCTTCAAATACAGTATCAGGAAGTACTGCTTGTGGAACCTCAATATCCACGGGCTTATTAGCTAAATGGCAATTGGCACATACAATACGTCCGGTTGCTTCTCGTGGATTTTCATAACCCTGCTGTGCAAAAATGGGATATGCATTTGAAATGGGTGCTCGAGTTATTATATATATCATAATCGATATGGAAATGGATCGAGTAATCTCTTCCTTTATCCAAGAAAAAGCATTTCTAGTTTGCATGGTCTAATCATTGATCCTGAAAATTTATACAATAAAATTAGGTAGGTCACTGGCATAGTTCCCTATCCATGATTCTGCTATTTACTGAAATTAGTTTCCTGGAATATAGAAAGAATCCGGGGGAGGGGGGGAAAGAAGGAAAAACAAAAAGTCATTTTTTTGATAATGTTTTAGCTTTTATACAAAAAAAAAGAAAACAAACTTTAAAATTGGATCAATGGATCGGTTTTTCAATCAGTCATTCATTGAATGATAAATCACTACAAGTGACGGAGATACGCGATTTAAATAACGGAAAATCCAATATTTAAAAATGGTATCTAAAATGACTGGAAAAGTGGAAACAAGACCAGATATAATTTGATCATTCTGAACAAATCCAAAATCTTTATAGACAGAAACAATCATTAGTTCCCAACCATGGGTCGAATGGAATCCTATACATAAATCAGTTAATAGAAGAATAAAAAAAGCTTTTAATGTGTCACTTAAGTTATATAGAAATTCTTGAACCCAAGAGTTAAGAATCAAAAGTTCTTGATTACCTAGAATAGAATAACCACTTAGAATAAGGAAACAGATTATATTTGTCGATAAGTGCAAAATCGTATGGATACGATCTTCGTTATACGTTTTGATTAATTGGATCGTTTCTTTGTAGATTCCAGTACGAAGGTTTTGTAGACGTGTTTCCGGGTATTCCTTTAGCATTTCATCCAAAAGGAATAGTTCCTTAAATTCTATGAATTTTTTTAGAATACTCTTTTCTTGAATATCATTCAAGAAAATTTCGGATTGCCTAGTATTCCGCCAATTAGTAAACCAAGATTCCAGACTTTTCTTAAATGTAAAAGAGATACACCAGGGCAAAAAGACTATAGATATAAGATATAGAAGAGGAATGAATGCTTTCTTTTTTTCCATTTTTCGTCTTTAATCAACTCAACTTCACCTCATTCGTCAAACTCTATATGATAATAATCTTTCTATCAAGCATAACTTCTATTAAAATTCATAGAACCTATATATAAATCCATAATCTATTCCCGCGTTTTTTTTATTTGAAATTCGGGAGTTAGTCCTTGCCTTGTTTAATTTAGAAAGAATACAGAAATCGAAGGAATCCACCGTCAAGTCGAATGAAGAAAAATAAATATTGTTTCAAAAGATCTCAATTGCTAAGATTCGAAGCAATTACCCGAAGTGCTCTTTTGTGTATTCATCAAAAGGAGTAATTCAGGTAATGAATATTATAGTCGGATTTCGAAACCAAAGAACGTCTCATCTATAAATATTTCAATCGGTACACACAAGAAATAGGACAATTCCACAACTTTTTGTGCAATTTAATTTATCTAGTAGAGTCAAATTCTCCTCAATAAAGCGGATACATCAAGAAAACGGGTACATCCACGAATCTGCCTATTTCGAAAGCTTTGTCTACAATTTCTTGGAAACTCAAATCATCTTCAATACGAGTCAAGGGAATGAGCTCATAGTTTATGGTTTCCATAAAAACAATACGATAAAAAGTAGGGGTACGAGTCAAAATATCCCTTTGAACTTCTGGCATTATTTTGATGCACCGAATATCTTTCATAGGTACTTTGAAAATTAGACGACGCTTTTCTCCAAGAAATCCAAATCCCCAACGAAAAAAATAAACCATTCTCTCTTCTTTTTGGAAGATATCATAACCACCATCCACATCCAAAATAATCGCGGCCCACAAAAAAAAACTAATAAGAAGACCCACGATTCCATCGAAATACATCGTGGCCCCTCGTGGAATAAATGGTAAATAAATATAGTTCGGAATAAATGGAAGAAAATGACTAATTTCCTCAGGAAAAAATAGAAAATCCCTACCAAGATAACTGGTTATTCCAACCAAAAACAACACGAATGAAATTAAAAGCAGGACGAAGGACCAGAACAAATAACGTATTCTTCGATATTCCGTTACACGATATATCAGTATCTGTTTTGATCGCAAAACTACATTCATATTCATGATTAACCTCCTGAATTTGCAGCGAATGAATGCATTTTGGATTCAAAATCCAATTTCAATTTTCATATATATATTCTATTAGGATTGGGTAAAAAAATCAACCCCCCAACCAATTTCTTTTTCTTTATTTATGAAGTAACCTTTATCAACTAGCACTATTTTAATGTAAACCTTTAGGAGTAATTCATCTAATTGATTCCAGATCTAAAAAAATATATGAGATTTCCTACTGTCCGTATCTAAAAAATCTTGTTTTTTTGAACATGAAGAAATAAGGAAGCCATTGCAATTGCCGGAAATAATAGGCCTACTAAAGGCACAAAAATGGAAGGTAAGTTTATCATAGAATGGGTACCTCGATTTACTATTTGTACCGGTTATATATATATATATTATTGTTATATTAATATTTTTATTATTCTTATTTATATTGTTATAAAGATAGTCTATAATCACTAGAATTCATATATACTTAGTATATATGAATTCTAGTGATTATAGCTAAGTGAATATATATATATAATGAGTATAGAATATAATAAATCAATAATAAAATGAAAATCGTAAATAATATTCTAATAAATAATAGAATCCAAAGTACAAATAGAATCTAATAATAAATAGAAAGAATGTAGAACTAAATAAATGTATTTCGTCTTCTATTTCTAGAAGAAACAAACATATGTATGATAATACACCTTTTTTTTATTCTTAGTATTCCTCTATTATTATCTTATTACTTTGCTCTTGTGTGTTCTAATTTTTGATTTTTGTCTCAAAATTTGTGTTTTTTTGTTTGAAATTCAAAAATGAAAAATCAAAAAGAATTTTTGGCTCTACCTCATTTTTCATTTTGAGTCAAAGAAAAGAAAGCATGAAGTTGAAATAACTCACCCAGAACTCCCTTTAAAGGATTACGCGGTACGATTGAATCAAATAAGCCTTTATGGAATAAATATTCAGCCGCTTGTGAACCTTCAGGTACTGCCTTATTCAATGTTTGTTCAATTACTCTTTTACCTGCAAATGCAATGTAAGTATTAGGTTCCGCAATAATGATATCCCCCAACATGCCAAAACTTGCTGTCACTCCACCAGTAGTAGGAGATGTAAGGATCGATACATAGAATAACTTTTTATTTGTTTGATAATTATATAAAACAGAAGAGATTTTAGCCATTTGCATCAAGCTCAAACTTCCTTCTTGCATACGTGCTCCTCCGGACGCACATACTAGAATAAGAGGTAAAAGTTGATTGGTAGCATATTCGACCAAACGGGTGATTTTCTCACCTACTACGGATCCCATACTACCCCCCATAAACTTAAAATCCATAATTCCAATTGCTACAGGAATACCATTTAGTTGACCTGTGCCTGTTTGAACAGCCTCAGTTAATCCTGTCTTTCTTTGATAAGAATCAATACGATCTTTATAAGGTTCCTCTTCTGAATGAAATTCAATGGGATCCAGAGAGACCATGTCTTCATCCATAGGATTCCAAGTACCTGGATCAATCGAAAGTTCGATTCTATCTGAACTGCTCATTTTCAAATGATATCCACAGTGTTCACAAATATTGATTTTGGATTTCAAATATTTTTTATAATTTAATCCATAACAATTTTCGCATTCAATCCACAAATGCTTGTATTTTTGAATTTCAGCGAGATTATCAGAACTTTCTCTTTGAGTGGAATCACTATTATTTGTATGATTTGTGCTAGTTATTAGACTAGAACTATAATTCTTGTTTTCTATAGTATTTCTGCCCTTACCACAAATGTAACTATAAAAATAACTGTCATTGTATTTGTCACTATCACCTAAAATGGAACTATCAATACAAATTTGAGAACGAAGATAACTATTAATGCAACTATTAATGTTATTATTCCAGCTAAATTTAGTATCATACATGTAATGATCATCATCACTCTTAGAGACATTCTTCAGATAGCTAGAATTGTTATAACTAGAAAAAAAACTTTCAGATTCACTTAGGAAAGAATGATCATTGTCAATTTCCAAAATTTTCTTTTCAATATCAAAATATATGGAATAACTCTTCCTCTTACTATCCCTAACTAAAAAAGTTTTATCCGATAGGAAATTCTGGATGTTCCTGATACCTACTAAATTTTGAAAAAAACTGTAACTAGAATTGTCACTATCATTCCAACTATGCGTTTTTTTATCCATATCAGCTAAAATTGGGAGGTCCTCATTTACACAGGTATTTTCAATAGGACCAAAACTATCTATTGATTTACTTAATCCACACCTGTATTCTAATTCCCTATTAAACAACATAGTGAACCACCATTTTTCCATAGAGTTTTTTTCCTCTATTTACATGAAAATACAATAGATGAATAGTCATTCGATAAAAAATTATATATAAATTCTATTTTTAATATTCTATTTCATTTATTTACTATCAATATATATATATATAAATTCCATCACTAGGATTAGTAACTGATAATAATAACGAATGAGTAAAAAAGAATTTTTTTTTCAATTCTATCTAATTCTAAAATAATATTTGAAATATTCTAAAAATAAATAATAATATATTAATAATAAATATTTAATTCTATTTGAAATAATATAGAATTAGGAATAAATAAAGAAAAAAATAACCTCATTGGGGATAATGTATTTATAGACCCAATTTTTTCATTTAGTGATTATTCATTTGCTTTTTCCTATATTATCTCTTTTATTTCTATCCATTTTTTTATGTTTTGAAAATCGATATAAAGTTAATTTTCTGACTTGACTATCGAAAACAACATTCTATGTAAACAACATTCTATGTAAACAACAAGAAATAAAAAAGTAGGTATGAATAGAACAAGAGAGCGGGGGGAGAGAAAAGAGTTCTATAAATTTATATACAAGTCATCCACACCCCCTTTTTTTTTATTTCATTAATTGAATTTCGTTTGTTGATTAGGGCTAAGTTCCATAAAAACACCTGCTTTTTTTGAAATATCCTGAACAGTTCCTGTGGGTTGAGCACCTTTTTCAAGGAAATATAGAATGACAGGAATATTTAAATACGTTTGATTCTTTATTGGCTCATAAAAACCCACTTTCCGAAGATCTCTTCCCTCTCTTCGGGATCGAACATCAATTGCAACGATTCGATAAACAGCTCATTGGGATAGATATAGATGAACAATGTACCCCCCCTAGAAACGTATAAGAAGTTTTACCCTCGTACGGCTCGAGAAAATTCATAATTTTATCTATGTATAAAATTATGATGTCAAATAGATCTATAAAATCATTAAATCAATTAAACTATGATTTAAGTATTTTTTTTCTTATTTTCTTTCTGAAAAAAGAATAACTCCTCATATTTGCATATTTGCAACCCCATAACTCAAATTGGATAATTCTCAAATAACTCAAAGGAAAACAAAGCCTTTATGTATTTCATTTATTGAGCGGTCTCTACCCCCCTTTTCTTGTCTGTGCTTCTTTCACTTTAGAATCTATGTTTTTTTTTTTTTTCTAATAGAATTGATGAGACAATTTGAAAATGGTATTTACTTGTTCCAGTATCTTTTAGTTTTTCCTTGAATCATTGGGTTTAGACATTACTTCAGGAATCTTTAATCGTTAAAAAATGGAAGCAACATACCATTTTTTTTCTTTCTCGGAAAGAATCATACGAATAGAAGGTTGATTCCCGCAGATACACTTTCGATCGAAATAATTTTACTAATTCCAACAAATTTTTGAACCTTGTTCGAATTGGATCCTTTCGATTTCTCTATCAAAGAGATACTTACGAAGTTGTTCTAACTTATTAATTTTCACTAACCTTAGATACTTGCCCCTGAGAAATGAATCAACTCGAGCTCCATCATGTAATATTTACATCATCAATCCCCTTCCCGTCCCCAAAACAATAAGTTAGTTCTAGTGGAGTGGAACAAACGATGTCGAGTCAAGAGCATCTCGATTTCTATATACTAGAAAAAAAGATGGCGGATGTAAGAATCCACACCTAATCGAATCATGTCTTTCAAGTCGCACGTTGCTTTTTACCACATCGTTTCAAACGAAGTTTTACCATAACATTCCTTTAGCTTGGATCCGGTATGTAATTGATTCAATTATGAAATCGTGAATAGTCATTGATTCAATCGATACGTAATAATCTATCCTTTTTACTTCTAGGTTTTTTTCTTTTATATAACTGAAGAATTTCTAAAAAAAAAAAGAAAGAAGTCAAAAAAAATTCAAATTCGATATTGTATGAATAAATTTGCTACTTTATTTTGATAGTTTGTAAAATAGAAAAAATTAGAATTTCTTCAAAAAAAAAATATTAGAAAAAAAAAAGAAATAAATATGAAAAAATTATCTATCTATATATAAATATATATAGATAGATAATTAGCTATCCACTAGAATTAGTCATCCATAATGATTACAAAAAAAAGGTAATCCTTATTCCAAATATACAATTTGTATTCAAATATGATTCCAAATATACAATTTGTATTCAAATATGATATCCATCATGAATGGATATGTTCTGGGACGGAAGGATTCGAACCTCCGAATAGCGGGACCAAAACCCGTTGCCTTACCGCTTGGCCACGCCCCATTTTCGATTTGACACTAATAAACACTATTTTTGTGTTGGTATTGGTTGTTCGTCAATTTATTTCAGTTCCAAAATTTGTTAAATTCAATTGTTGTTAAGATTTTGATTGGATGGGACTAAATGTGGAATAAAACTAAATTTATTGATCATTACATAGAATTCAATTAAGATATTGTATGAAAATCGGATTTCTTCTATTTTTTGTTTTAGAATGAAAAGATTTTGAACTGGATAAGTTCAAATCAAAGAAGGATTTTGGGAGTCTGATCTTGATTCATTTTTTTTTAGTTTTACTCATTAATTAATATTCATTTTTATAAATTTTATTCCTATTATATATATATATATTATTTATTAGAATATTATTCTAATTATATATATATTATAATATATATATAATTATATTGATATAAATTATACATATATATACATTACATAATACAATATTCTAAAAATGAAAATTAGAATTCAAAAAAAAAGCAAAAATTAAATTTATTTTTTTAAAGAAAGAACAAAATGTTTGTTATGCTTAATATCCTTAGTTTGGTCTGTATTTGTATTCACTCCGTCCTTTATTCAAGTAGTTTTTTCTTGGCGAAATTGCCTGAAGCCTACGCTTTTTTGAATCCAATTGTAGATATTATGCCAGTAATACCCGTACTCTTTTTTCTCTTAGCTTTTGTTTGGCAAGCTGCTGTAAGTTTTCGATGAGATCCTTAATTTGAATAATGTCCTAAAAAAATTCATTCAGAATTTATTCGAAAACAAAAATTCGAACATTTTGAACAATTTTTAAGATCAGATAAGTCTTACAGTGTAAATTCTCGATTCGAATATTGAAATTTTTTGATAGACACGAAAAATCCGGACCATTCATCATCTACGTTTTTTTCCATTGAGAAATCCTATTATTTGATTTGAGCCCACCACCAACATAATACCTAGATGAAAAATCTTTTTGGTAATAGTAATTATGGAAAATGGTAAGAAAAGGATCAACTCTTACTACAAATCAAATCCATTTTCGAAATTGATATATATATATTATTTCCTCGTAATGACTTCATTTCTTAGAAACAAAATATCAAAAGAAAAAAATGTCTAATATAAGAGAATCCATTCTTTTTCTTTGTCGTTTTTTTTTAATTATCTTGGAGATTTTATAATGCTTACTCTAAAATTATTTGTTTACACGGTAGTGATATTCTTCGTTTCTCTTTTCATCTTTGGATTCCTATCTAACGATCCGGGACGTAATCCAGGACGTGAAGAATAAAAAAAATGGATTCTGTGTTTTTCTTGCTTGTGCTGGATTTTGAAGTGTTAGTATTTTATCTATTTTACATCTTTAACTAGTAAATAAAAAATCAAACAAACAAGTAAAACAAAAAAAGTGAAAAAAAAAATACCAAATCATCAACGGAAACGGAAAGAGAGGGATTCGAACCCTCGGTACACAAATTTGTACAACGGATTAGCAATCCGACGCTTTAGTCCACTCAGCCATCTCTCCCGAATTGAAAAAAAAAAATGGAATTACTATGTTTATGTTATATCGCATAAACAAAAAGAAAAAAATAGGGCTTGAAAAAAAAAGATCCTTTTTTATGTCTTATTTTTCTCTCTCTCTTTTTTTTCTATTTGATTTCTATTCATTATTTTCTATATTATTCTATAGAATAGAAAAATGATATCTATATATATATAATTCTAATTTTTTTTTCTTTTTTTTTTTTTCTACAGCCAAAGCCCGGCCAGTACCTAGCCGGGCTCTTTTTATTCCCATGAATACTGGATAACAATGATTTATTTGAATGTATTTGATTTGAAAAAAAAAAAACTGGTAATTTAAACACGATCAAACATAAATAAAAAATACTGATATATTCCTATGATATAGAACCAAAATGATATAAGATCAAAATGTCATTTTTGATTACTCCTTCTTTCTGGTAACGTATATATATAATGTCATTTTTTTTGCATTCCTGCGCAATGCATTTTTTTGTTATAAATTAAGTAGTTTTGTCGCGATGTATCTGTAAAAAAAAAACACCTTCACTTCAGCAAACACAAAATACAAAAAAGAAATTCGCCCCCTTTTCCTAATTGGATTTCATTAGGAGTCTCCCTTACGAAACATGTCAACACTCTAATTATCATAATATTCTATTCCTATTTCTTAATTGCGTCTGATTGCCTTGTTCGACAAAAGGTTCATTTATATACAATAATTGTATTGTAGCGGGTATAGTTTAGTGGTAAAAGTGCGATTCGTTCCATGGACCCTTTAATAGTTAAGGGATCCCCCGTTTGATTCATATCCCGATCAAAAACTTTATTTCTTACTTAAAGGGATCTAATCCTTTATACCTCTCAACGAACGATTTGCGGTATAATATACATTATCGTAATTTGTATACAAAAAGAATCCATTTTTTTTAAATTGACAAATTGAGTTCTAAAATTATGAAACATAAGTTTTTGGAATTGGATCAATAATCCGAATTTTTTGAGTATGCGTAAAGGATCCATGGAGAAAGATATAGAAAGCTTATTTCTAATCGTAACTAAATCTTTCATTTTTTTGTATTGTAGAGATTGAAACAAAATAGCTGTTAAACGATTTTTTTAGTTTACTAGAGACATCAACATATTTTTTTAGCTCGACGGAAATTTTATTCTTTTCCTAAAGATTCTCTCAAATAGAAATAGAGAACGAAATAACTAGAAAAAAAAACACACACAGATTGTTAAAATACTCCTATTCTATAGGGATCATCTAAAAAGCAAGGTGTTTCAAATGTATTTCTACAAAACAAAAAGGCTGACATAGATGTTATGGGTCAATTTTTTTTTCATGTCTTCCATCTCTTAATTTCTTCCATAAAGGAGCCGAATGAAACAAAAGTTTCACGTTCGGCTTTGAATTAGAGACGTTAAATCATAATGATGAATCAACGTCGACTATAACCCCTAGCCTTCCAAGCTAACGATGCGGGTTCGATTCCCGCTACCCGCTTATATCCTATCTCTCTATTTATTCTATTCGAATCTATCTTTTTTCTATTCTAGAATGAATCTAAATTTCTTAGTTAATTTGTTAATTATTCATTTTTCTTTTTTAACTTAGTTTTCGTTATTTATATTCAATTGAATTTGATTATTTATTTATTATTCTATTTTTTTTTTATTCTATCTATCTATAGATAGATATAGATAGATAGATAGAATTCTTTTTTTCTTTAACCTTTTTTAAACCTTAGTTTAAGGTTAAAGAAAAAAAGAGAAGCGTCCATTGTCTAATGGATAGGACAGAGGTCTTCTAAACCTTAGGTATAGGTTCAAATCCTATTGGACGCAAATAATTTGCCTATATATTTCCTTTTATTTCCGTATTTCTAAAAATAGAATATCTTGAATGATTTGAACTGAGCAAGAGCCACTAAAACTTTATTTAGAAGAATAACTTATCTTATATATATATACAATTTATGCTTTATCCCTTTCTATATATAAATCTTTAATAATCATGAATTTCTTATTATTTTATTATTTATTTTATATTCGAATTAATATAATATTCTTAATTATATTCAAATTAAAAGAAAAGATTTTAAAAGATAATAATTAGAAAATTGGTTAGTTATTAATCAATTTTTTTCTACTTGTTCCTGGAGTAAAAAGAGTTCCATCTGTTCTTGAATAACTTCCTTCAAAAGGGCTTCCGCTTCCCCAGTGAATGTCTTGGTAGAAGATATTATTTCTTTGAATTGGGGTTTATTCATTTTTAAGTAAGCACGTAACTCAACAAGAAATTTCC